GTAGTATGGGACAAAAAATAAATCCACTTGGTTTTAGGCTTGGTACAACCCAGAGTCATCATTCCCTTTGGTTTGCACAACCCAAAAATTATTCTGAGGGTATACAAGAAGATCAAAAAATAAGAAATTTTATCAAAAATTATGTACAAAAGAATATGAGACTATCCTCCGGTGCCGATGGGATTGCCCGCATAGAGATTCAAAAAAGAATTGACTTGATCCAAGTCGTAATCTTTATGGGATTCCCAAAATTATTAATCGAAAGTAGGCCGCGAGGAATCAAAGAATTACAGCTGAATCTAGAAAAAGAATTTCATTATGTGAACCGAAAACTTAACATTGCTATCACAAGAATTACAAAGCCTTATAGAAACCCTAATATTCTTGCAGAATTTATAGCCGGACAATTAAAGAATAGAGTTTCATTTCGAAAAGCAATGAAAAAAGCTATTGAATTAACTGAACAAGCGGATACAAAAGGAATTCAAGTACAAATTTCAGGGCGTATCGACGGAAAAGAAATTGCGCGTGTCGAATGGATCAGAGAGGGTAGGGTTCCCCTACAAACCATTCGGGCTCAAATTGATTATTGTTCCTATACAGTTCGGACTATCTATGGGGTATTGGGCATAAAAATTTGGATTTTTATAGACAAGGAAGAGGAATAAAAAAACTTTATTTAATTGTTTTTCCCTTCTATCTATTGATAGAACAAAATAGGGGGAAACTCGTTCATTCGTTTTCTAACCAATCAAACTAATTCTTAATTCTATAGGGTAAAATAAAAATTTGATTGACCTTTTGATATAATTGCTATGCTTAGTGTGTGACTCGTTGGTTTTTGTTAGGGTTAGGATTAAAAAAGACCAGCCCAGTAGTCTGTCTGAAAACCAACTCATCACTTCGTATTATCTGAATCTAAAAGAACCAGTCAAGATATACTAAATCGGTCATATCTTTGTAACAACTGAAATTTTTTTGAATAAACTTTCATTCTAAGTTTAAAGTAAAATACAGAATAGATATAGGGGGTGGAAGGATGAGAGAAAGAGATAAAAACATATCTATGATTATGATATAGAATTCCAATATGTAAGGTCTACGAGTCATCTCATAAAAGACAGTGTAATAAAGCATCAATACTAATTGATTCATCCATAATGAAATATTAAATGAATCTACGTAATAGAAAAAAATCAAGAGCTTCGAGCCAATAAAGACTAAGAAGGTTGACTCAAGAAGAAATTCGATTGTGAGCTCCGTTGTAGAAATTCTAACCTAACCATTAAGTACGAAGCGGTGGGAACGATGAAACCTGTGAATACAAAAGATTTTTTATTGAACAACTGAATCTTACTGATTTACTAGTTGGGATGGCGAAATAAACCGGAAATAAATTCATCTATTATAAGAAGTCACGAACAAGTGCTACGACTGAAATGGAGATTGCAAGAGTAAATATTCGCCCGCGAAAACTTCATTTTTTTAATTAGTAAACTTGGATAAAGGACAAAAGAAAATAAAGATTTATTAAAACGTTAGAAAAAACGATTTTTTATAAAAAATTTTATAAAAACGTTCTAATATCTATTCAAATGAATTGAAATTCAATTTTGAATACTTTTTATTTTATTCGCGAGGAGCCGGATGAGAAGAAACTCTCACGTCCAGCTCTGTAATAGAGATGGAATTCCAAAACAACCATCAACTATAACCCCAAAAGAACTAGATTCCGTAAACAACATAGAGGAAGAATGAAGGGAATATCTTATCGAGGTAATCATATTTGTTTCGGTAAATATGCGCTTCAAGCACTTGAACCCGCTTGGATCACATCTAGACAAATCGAAGCAGGTCGACGAGCAATGACACGAAATGCACGCCGTGGTGGAAAAATATGGGTCCGTATATTTCCCGACAAACCAGTTACAGTAAGACCGGCTGAAACACGTATGGGTTCGGGGAAAGGATCCCCTGAATATTGGGTAGCTGTTGTTAAGCCGGGACGAATATTATATGAAATAGGTGGAGTAACCGAAAATATAGCCAGGCGGGCTATTTTAATAGCAGCATCCAAAATGCCTATACGAACTCAATTTATTATTTCAGGATAAAGAATGTAGAACCGGCAGAACTGGATCTTGGGATGAAACAAAACCGCAGGTTTCTTTTTTAGACAAGCAATATTTCTTTTATTTTCTTCATCCTTTGTATTGAAAGAATATACTAAAAAATTGATATGATTCAACCCCAGACCTATTTAAATGTAGCGGATAACAGCGGAGCTCGAGAATTGATGTGTATTCGAATTATAGGGGCTAGTAATCGCCGATATGCTCATATCGGTGACGTTATTGTTGCTGTGATCAAAGAAGCAGTACCAAACATGCCCCTAGAAAAATCTGAAGTAGTCAGGGCTGTCATTGTTCGTACCTGTAAAGAACTTAAACGTGACAGCGGCATGATAATACGATATGATGACAATGCTGCAGTTGTGATTGATCAAGAAGGAAATCCAAAAGGAACTCGCATTTTTGGTGCAATCCCACGGGAATTGAGACAATTAAATTTTACTAAAATAGTTTCATTAGCTCCCGAGGTATTATAAGCTACTGAGGTATTATAAAATGAGATCGTAATGTCCTTGAGGTATTTCAAATAAATCGATTAAGAACTAGATTAATTATTAATTAGTAGGTTGTGTCTCACGCATATATCTTGAAAAATTCATATTTATAAACTAATAAAAACAAGAAAAACATGTTGATTATATCCAATTTTAAGGCACCAATAAATTTAGTTTATCATGGGTAGAGACACTATTGCTGAGATAATAACCTCCATACGAAATGCTGGTATGGATAGAAAACGAGTTGTTCGCATACCATCGACTAATATTACCGAAAATATTGTTAAAATACTTTTCCGAGAAGGTTTTATCGAAAACGTCAGAAAACACCGAGAAAAAAACAAATATTTTTTGGTTTTAACCCTGCGACATCGAAGGAATAGAAAAAAACCCTATAGAAATTTTTTAAATTTAAAACGGATCAGTCGACCCGGTTTACGAATCTATTCTAACTCTCAACGAATTCCTAGAATTTTAGGTGGGATGGGGATTGTAATTCTTTCTACCTCGAGAGGTATAATGACAGACCGTGAGGCTCGACTAGAAGGAATCGGCGGAGAAATTTTGTGTTATATATGGTAATCCTTTTAATATCGAAATGTGATCCAAAATCTTTTCCTGTTTGTAAAAAAAAAAGCAAGGGTATGTGTTATCTAATGTCGTTTCTCCTCCATTAGTTGAGACTTCAAGGAGGCTTGACCTGAAATGAAAGAACAAAAATGGATCCACGAAGGTTTAATTACTGAATCGCTTCCCAACGGCATGTTCCGGGTTCGGTTAGATAATCAAGATCTGATTCTAGGTTATGTTTCAGGAAAGATCCGGCGTAGTTTTATACGGATACTGCCGGGAGATAAAGTAAAAATTGAAGTAAGTCGTTATGATTCAACCAGAGGACGTATAATTTATCGACTACGAAACAAGGATTCGAAAGATTAGGTGGTTTTTATTCAATATGATTCGAGATAAAAAATTTCAAGAAACTTATTTTCTACCAATGAAATAGATTCAGAATTAAGATTAAGGAATAACAAATATGAAAATAAGAGCTTCAGTTCGTAAAATTTGTGAAAAATGTCGACTAATCCGCAGGCGGGGACGCATTATAGTAATTTGTTCCAACCCGAGACATAAACAAAGACAAGGATAATCAGACTCACTATCACTATAGTATCAGTATCACTATAAGGGCCCGATGTACAAATAAAGAATCTTTTTTGGCATAAAATGGATATGTCCATAGATTTCTGACTCATATTTATGAGATGATACAATATGGCAAAAGCTATACCGAGAGCTGGTTCACGTAGGAATGTACGTATTGGTTCACGTAAGAGTGCACGTAGAATACCAAAAGGAGTTATTCATGTTCAAGCAAGTTTCAATAATACCATTGTCGCGGTTACAGATGTACGGGGCCGGGTGGTTTCCTGGTCCTCGGCCGGTACTTGTGGATTCAAGGGTACGAGAAGAGGGACACCCTTTGCTGCTCAAACTGCAGCAGCAAGTGCTATTCGTACAGTCATTGATCAGGGTATGCAACGAGCAGAAGTCATGATAAAGGGTCCCGGTCTAGGAAGAGACGCAGCATTACGAGCTATTCGTAGGAGTGGTATACTATTAACTTTTGTACGGGATGTAACCCCTATGCCACATAATGGCTGCAGGCCTCCGAAAAAAAGACGTGTGTAGAAATGAACAATGAAGAAATTTCAAAAGAAACAAGAGAAATAAATAATTCAATCAAATAAAATAATATTACTATGGTTCGAGAGAAAGTAACAGTATCTACTCGGACACTACAGTGGAAGTGTGTTGAATCAAGAGCAGATAGTAAACGTCTTTATTACGGGCGCTTTATTCTATCTCCACTTATGCAAGGCCAAGCCGATACAATAGGCATTGCGATGCGAAGAGCTTTGCTTGGAGAAATAGAAGGGACGTGTATCACACGTGTAAAATTTGAGACTGTCCCCCATGAATATGCTACTATAACGGGTATTCAAGAATCGATACACGAAATTTTAATGAATTTGAAAGAAATTGTATTGAGAAGTAATCTATATGGAACTTGTGACGCGTCTATTTGTGTCAGAGGTCCTGGATATGTAACTGCTCAAGATATCATCTTACCGCCTTATGTAGAAATCGTCGACAATATACAACATATAGCTGGCTTGACAGAACGAATTGATTTGTGTATTGGATTGGAAATTGAGAGAAATCGAGGATATCTTATAAAAACGCCACGTAACTTTCAAGATGGAAGTTATCCTATAGATGCGGTATTCATGCCTGTTCGGAACGTGAATCATAGTATTCATTCCTATGGGAATGAAAATGAAAAACAAGAGATACTGTTTCTAGAAAT